TCTTCCGCTTTATACAATTATCAATCAAATAAAAAGTTATTCTATGTATCAATCCTTACATCCCCTACAACTGGTGGAGTGACAGCCAGTTTTGGTATGTTGGGAGATATCATTATTGCCGAACCCAATGCTTACATTGCGTTCGCGGGTAAAAGAGTAATTGAACAAACATTGAAGAAGATAGTACCTGAGGGTTCGCAAGTAGCGGAGTATTCATTCAATAAGGGTTTATTTGATCCAATCGTACCGCGTAATCTTTTAAAAGGTGTTCCGAATGAGTTATTTCAGTTCCATGGTTTCTTTCCCCGCCCTTGAACTTGAACCAAAGAAATTCAAGTCAAAAAGTAGAAGTAGTAGAGTAGAGCGATAGATTTATCAAAGTAGTGTCTTTTTCCTTCGGAGAAATCCAAATTAGGGAAATCCAAGGAAGCCCCCCTGTTACATATCAAATACTCCAACCTAACTAAGATATAGAAACAAATATGCAACACTTCTATATCTCCCGAGAATCATACATTTTGAATATGAATCCCTGTTGGATCAAATTATAAGGAATCCTGAATTTGTTTAGAAACATAAGGAAGGAATAAGAATAAAAAGATTCTCATACATATATTTCCCGGAAAAGGATGAGTAAGTGCACTAATTTCTATTTAGTTTAGATCTACATTCTTTGCACTCATATTCTAATAACTTAGAATATTAATAATAATATATAATAATCTTTATAACAAAGAGAAGTATCAATTAAATACACCGAGGCACCCATTCTATGACAGATCTCAACTTACCCTCTATTTTTGTGCCTTTAGTAGGCTTATTATTTCCGGCAATTGCAATGGCTTCTTTATTTCTCCATGTTCAAAAAAACAAGATTGTCTAGATATGATGGGCCCTCATCTCATCAATTTATTTCAATCTTTGGATCATAATACAGATTTGCATTTCATTTAATGGGAATGGTACCACATGCGACTTCGGACTTCGGACACAAATCACAAATGGAAATAGATGATCATATGGATAAATCCACGTTTATGCATCTATAGCTCGACTTTCATTTCAACGGGTCGATCGGATATCTGGAATAAATATATTATGTTAATGATAATGATATGTAAATAGATATATATAGATCATATGAATGAAGGTGATGCTAGTTTTAATGGGAGGGGGGAGATGCTAGTTCTATCTAACTGATTTGATGAATGAATTCAGATTGATGATTTACATCGTAATAGTATTAGCGGATGAAAGTTACTTCGGGAGCAAAAAAACTCATTTTTATGATTCTCTCAATTCCAATAGAATGAAACTCGATCTAATCTAGTATGAATTGGCGATCAGAACATATATGGATAGAACTTATAACGGGTTCCAGAAAAATAAGTAACTTCTGCTGGGCCTGTATCCTTTTTTTAGGTTCACTAGGATTTTTATTGGTTGGAACTTCCAGTTTTTTGGGTAGGAATCTGATATCCTTATTCCCATCTCAGCAAATCATTTTTTTTCCACAAGGGATCGTAATGTGTTTCTACGGTATCGCGGGTCTATTCATTAGCTCCTATTTGTGGTGCACAATTTCGTGGAGTGTAGGTAGTGGTTATGACAAATTCGATAGAAAAGAAGGAATAGTGTGTATTTTTCGTTGGGGATTTCCTGGAAGAAATCGTCGCATCTTCTTTCGATTCCGTATAAGAGATATCCGTTCGATCAGAATAGAAGTTAAGGAGGGTCCTTTTCCTCGCCGTGTCCTTTATATGGAAATCGGAGGCCGGGGAGACATTCCATTGACACGTACCGATGAAAATTTAACTCCACGAGAAATTGAACAAAAAGCTGCCGAATCGGCCTCTTTTTTGCGCGTACCAATTGAAGTATTTTGAAATGAAACAAAGAAATCGAGGAATGAGTGCTCCTCGTCACGAGGGGGAGGGGGGGAACCCAAGAATCCCTTTTTTCTTTTAATATGACTGATGTTTCGCTCTTTTGATCAAAACATTTAGTTAAATCTTATTTCCCACGTCCCGATGGAAATATCATGTCCTGCGTACCATGGTGGACTTATGGAACAACCATATCATGAAGTAATTTTAGTCCACCAAAACGATTTTTCATGCGTATGAAATTCCACTTAATTCTTTCATTTTCATATTATTAACAAGTTTACTTTAATAAGTAAGTATGTATTCATCGCATATATCAGGTCGGAGTACAGAATCCATATTTTATGATTTTAGGACCAATATTTCGAATCAATACATTATATATAGATGAAGATGGATCATACCCAGTAAGTTATCCCTCTTTTGTCAATTAACCTTTCTTTTTATTCATCTTTCTTGATGTTTGTTTCTTGATGACCAAACAGTTGTATTTTTTAGTCCTGTTTCTCCGACTTCATCATCGGTATTTTTCAGAACTATCCCCTCGATTATTCCTGGGTTGTGGATAATCAGTGAAACAATTCGAAATAATTGATTGACAAAGGAATTCGTCTCGAAATACGAATAATATTCATGTTTGTTACTTCAAGTGCTTCTTTCTGGCATTCATCAAAAAGATCAAATGAACATGCAATTGGTCCGAATTTTACTGATTGAGATGTCTGGGGACACTATTTCATTACCCCCGCATTCGAAATAAATGAACCTTTATTCCATTTCTGGAGACAAGGACTAAACAAAACAAATTACACAATGGGAAATAGATCCATAGGTTCCATACCTCGTTATAGAACTCGTGCTTCATACATCATACAAATATCAGACATAGTCAACAAATGAATCAGGTTCATTAACAATTCACGGATTGGAAGTGACGAAAAAGAAAGCATTGAATCCCCTACCATATCTTGCATCTATCGTATTTCTGCCCTGGGGAATTTCTCTCTCATTTAATAAAATTATGGAACCCTGGGTAACTAATTGGTGGAATACCAGCCAATCCGAAACTTTTTTGAATGATATTCAAGAAAAGAACATTCTAGAAGGATTCATAAAATTAGAAGAACTGTTCTTGTTGGACGAAATGATAAAGGAGTATCCGGAGACACATATACAAAAGCTTCGTATAGGAATCCACAAAGAAACGATACAATTAGTAAGAATGCACAATCAAGATCATATACATATCATTTTTCATTTCTCGACAAATATAACCTGTTTCGCTATTCTAAGTGCTTATTTTATTCTGGGTAATGAAGAACTTATCACTCTTAATTCTTGGGTTCAGGAATTCCTCTATAACTTAAGCAACACAATAAAAGCTTTTTCCATTCTCTTATTAACCGATTTATGTATTGGATTCCATTCGCCCCACGCTTGGGAACTAATGATTGGTTCGTTCTACAAAGATTTCGGATTTGCTCAGAATGAGCAAATTATATCCGGTCTCGTTTCTACCTTTCCGGTCATTCTAGATACAATTTTGAAATATTGGATCTTTCATTATTTAAATCGTGTATCTCCTTCACTTGTAGTGATTTATCATTCACTGAACGAGTGAAGAACAGATTGAATCTGACAACATAAAGAAAATTGTAATGTCACTTTGTATGTAAACAAACCATTCAAAATCTTACCCATTCTTTATACTTTGACTCGTCGAGGGGATTAGATTACTTCTATATTCCATACAATGGCAGAATCGGGGATAGGGAACTATACCAACTCCCTACCTAATTTATTGTAGAAATTTTCGGGATCAATGATTAGACCATGCAAAAAAATAGAAAGACTTTTTCTTGGGTAAAGGAACAGATGACTCGATGCATTTCCGTATCGATGATGATATATGTAATAACTCGGGCATCTATTTCAAATGCATATCCCATTTTTGCGCAGCAGGGTTATGAAAATCCGCGAGAAGCAACTGGGCGTATTGTATGCGCTAATTGCCACCTGGCTAACAAGCCCGTGGATATTGAGGTTCCCCAAGCTGTGCTTCCTGATACTGTATTTGAGGCGGTTGTTAGAATCCCCTACGATACGCAACTGAAACAGGTTCTTGCTAATGGTAAAAAGGGAGGTTTGAATGTAGGGGCTGTTCTCATTTTACCCGAAGGATTTGAATTAGCTCCCACCGATCGTATTTCTCCCGAGATGAAAGAAAAGATGGGTAATCTGTCTTTTCAGAGTTATCGGCCTAATAAAAGAAATATTCTTGTAGTAGGCCCTGTTCCTGGTCAGAAATATAGTGAAATCGTCTTTCCCATCCTTTCTCCAGATCCCGTTACTAAGAAAGAGGTTCACTTCTTAAAATATCCTATATATGTAGGTGGGAACAGGGGAAGGGGTCAGATTTATCCCGATGGGAGTAAGAGTAACAATACAGTCTATAATGCTTCAGCAGCAGGTATAGTAAGTAAAATAGTACGTAAAGAAAAAGGTGGATATGAAATAACCATAGCGGATGCATCGAATGGACACCAAACGGTTGATATTATACCTCCAGGACCAGAACTTCTTGTTTCTGAAGGTGAATACATCAAGCTTGATCAGCCATTAACAAGTAATCCTAATGTAGGTGGTTTTGGTCAAGGCGATACAGAAATAGTACTTCAAGATCCATTGCGTATCCAAGGCCTTTTGTTCTTCTTAGCATCTGTTATTCTGGCGCAAATCTTTTTGGTTCTTAAAAAGAAACAGTTTGAGAAGGTTCAATTAGCCGAAATGAATTTCTAGATCCACGTATTCCTCAACATCGAGCTTGCAAAAAAGCTGAATTTTTGTTGATCGCAATTATGGTCAAAAAATCACGGAAAGCTCCTTTTTGCTTGCTTTGATTATACTATTTCGAGATATCGGAGATGAATCCCGGATTATAAATACTATAGCAATAGTATGGAATTGCAAAAGAGGACGATTGGATCAAAATTTAGTTTTAGTTTAGTGTGATTATGCCAGGTTTCTTATTGCCACATGGTAAATGCCACGTAATGCCTCAATACTTTTAGATTATATATCTAATAAACGCATAAGTGGGAAGCAAGGGTAGAAAGCAGGATAAATAAAGAAAAAAGGAAGGCTCCAGGAAAGATTACTCGTCTCCCGAATCTCTTTCTACAAAGAAAAGAAAAGGAATTTTCCGCTCTTTCGTTGCGTCGAAATCATAATGGTTCTGGGTCTCATTCGTCAAATCAAATAAATATTAATTGCGGGTTTCTCGGAACCTCTTTGGATTCATAAGAAAGAAGAAAAGTATGTGGAATAGACAAAAAAGAGGGGCAAGAGAAACTCAATGGAGCAAATGGAATTTCTTCAATGAACTTAACTTATAAAAAGAAAAAAGACTCGCTCAAAAAGATTTTTCATGTTCTAATTCCGGGTCAAAAAGTGGAAATCTTTGATTTTCGGGCATATAAAAATCCTTATTAATTTGATTATCTTATCATACCTTATTATCTCATCACTCACATCAAAGTTAGGGTTCAAACTTTCTTTATTTTTCTATAGTTTCCTAGTTTCCAATTAATTTAGTATAGGAATGATTTGTAGGGTGTCTCATCTGTAGAAATCCATATTATGTCATTCAAAAGATCCTTCTTTTTTTATTCTGACTTCGTAAAAGTCCGCACTACACTATATCTATGGATACTATGAATCAATCCGTGGATTCGACATTTCAAAAACATTATCAAAAATTAAGGAATGTAGTAATTTCATCGGGGCCAATCAAATGATCCATTTTTCATTTAGAAAAATCTAATACATGTATATGTATTGTGTTGACTGGATGAATTTCCACTTCTTATGGAATGGGTCAAAGTCTCGGTCGAAGAGTAAGACCTCAACAGGACCCGACCCCCCCTTATAAGGGGGGGTCGGGTCCTGTTGAGGTCTTACTCTTTCATGTCTACAGTACGGTTCATCCGATTATTACAGGGATGATCCCAATCCGGAATATGAGCCGTAGAAGAAAACGCCGATTAAACCGATCACAGGAATACCAGTTACAGTACCTATCAGCCAAAGAGGAATCCTTCCAGTAGTATCGGCCATTTACCTCGCTTCCCTCCCCATTTCATCAAGTGGTCATGCTAGAGACATAAACAGTCATGGATAGTTATGGGTATGATATCCTTCCGAATGAGATAAGAGAATTTCCTTTCTTTCTCTCAATTGAAGAAATAATTGGAAAATAAAACAGCAAGTACAAAAATGAGTAATAACCCCCAGTAGAGACTGGTACGATTCAATTCAACGTTTTGTTCGTTCGGATTTGATTGTGTCGTAGCTCTATAATTAATTTGAATTCGTATTAGATTGATTTTTTTTATCGTTGGATGAACTGCATTGCTGATATTGACCCCAAAAAAGAAACGGTAGGTACAGCTAGTCCGTGAACAGCCAACCATCTCACTGTGAAAATTGGATAGGTTCTATCTATGGTCATTAAGGCCTCCTAAAAGGATCGACTAAATTCATCGAGTTGTTCCAATGAATCGAAACGGCCAGTTATTAATGGAATCCCTTGTCTGCTTTCTGTGAAATATTCGTTGGGTCGAGGGCTTCCAAACACATCGTAAGCTAAACCCGTGCTGACGAATGACCAACCTGCAATAAATAGGGAAGGTATAGTAATGCTATGAATGACCCAGTATCGAATACTAGTAATAATATCAGCAAAAGCGCGTTCTCCCGTACTTCCAGACATGCTGAGCTCCAATATTACAGTCAAAGGGGGATCGATTTCGTGAAAGATAGAGATCAGTAAATGGAGAGGTACTGATATCTAATCTTTGTGAGATCGTCAATATGGTACCAAGGGTGTATTTAGAGTATACCGAATCAGTATAGCTATCTTTCCTCTGACACAGCAATGTTGTTTCCATCAGCATAAAAAAAAATGGTACAGAATTCCTTTCTTGTTCCTTGTATAGGTCTAAGCAGGTGTCATTCAATAGAATATAAAATTCCTTGTAATTTACTTTTTACCGGTTTCGGAATAGGCTGAAGATCTTGGTAAAGTGACCCGATGGCTTTTCATTTTTTATTTAATTAATCTATCTAATAATTCATGAATGAAATTATCATATTCCCACAATTGGATACAAAATCTGAAAAGGAGTTTTCGTGGTTGTAGAAGTAGAAAAAAAATGTATTTTCGTTCTAACCCTAACCCCTTCCGGGTTGTTTGGACAGTACAATAGCAAATAGTATTCGATAAAAGAAAGTGAACAAACAATAGTTGGAGCAGCCAAAATTCATGATGCAACTATAATGAATTGAACTAAACTGTTTTTTCATTAGATTGTTTCATTAGGTCCAATTCCAGGGTTCCCACCTACAAGAAGATAGGACTACATCATGTTAAAAGAAAAAAATGTGGAACCCAGAACAAAAAAATAATAGTAATTGCTAATCTTGGAATCAAGTTGTATCTGAAAAAGCACTTTTTATTTCTTTGCTTTGAGAAGTCGTGGGATACTTTTCTTCTTCTTTTTTCTTCCTTTGAGATATCTTATATTATATTAAATATTAAGTTATATTAAGTAAGTGAAAATAAGAAAGAGTCGTTATCGGTTCGTTCCAAAACGGATCCAATTGAAAAGGAAAAGCAATGATCCAAGTTGGAATGATTTCCAAATACAATTCTTCTTTCTATTCCATAGTTTTCCATGAAAGAGAATTTCATTCGTGAATGAAGTTACAAGACAGAGTTCGTATTACTATACGAGTTGTTCAATCAATTTGTTGGTTCGGAATCACGAGATCAGTAGATCTCACAGACGATGAATTCATAGTAAGGTAAATTTACTATTTATTTTTCCTTCGTCACATTACCTTTGTTAGTCCTGTTTATAATGAACTGACTGATAAATCAAAAGAAAACAAATTAAATTAGAACTAATTCTTTCAATTGGGATTTTTTCTTATCATGATTTTTTCTCATCATCGTATCTCGCAAAAACGGAAACTTAGGCAAGTGCTTTATAAACATATGTATAAAAAGAACGTATCTCATTTAGTTCCTTCATGCCTACTATAGCTAGTTATTTCGGTTTTCTACTGACTGCTTCAACTATAACCCCAGCTCTATTTATTGGTCTGAGCAAGATACGACTTATTTGAAATTAATTGAATGAACAAGGAAAATGAGAATTTGAAAATTCGGATTTCCGTGAGATTCCAAGTATTCTATGGTTTTGACTTCCAACATCAATTGCAAATTCTTGGACGTTGAGATTACTGGGTGATGCAGATTATTATTTAGATTAGAGATAGATATTACCTTTTCTCCCCTTTCAAACAACAAATCGCAATGATTGAAGTTTTTTCATTTGGAATCGTGTTGGGTCTAATTCCTATTACTTTAGCCGGATTGTTTGTAACTGCATATTTACAATACAGACGCGGTGATCAGTTGGACTTTTGATTGAGTAAGATTTATTTTTTCTTGTCATTGACCTCCTATCCTTGATCCCCAGGAGGTCCAATTTGATTGATGTTTGCAATTCAAGTTAATGTGATTCGATACAAAATAGGATCACGCTCTGTAGGATTTGAACCTACGACATCGGGTTTTGGAGACCCGCGTTCTACCGAACTGAACTAAGAGCGCTTTCTCATGACAAGAAAGAATCTGTAAAGATTCTTTTCCCAATACTTCTTAGCCTGCATATAGTATCATTAAATGATACTAATGATTAGATTATGCCATCCCTAATTTCGATTAATCCCATGTTACTGCCCGTAACATAAGTAATAGGTAGGGATGACAGGATTTGAACCCGTGACATTTTGTACCCAAAACAAACGCGCTACCAAACTGCGCTACATCCCTTTTAATTGTTGTACAGTGTCATTGTAGAGAATCCCTGTCTTCTTTTCCACACCGTTATTTCCTTTATCTATATCTATTCTATATCTATATATATTTTTCTTGCCATTTTTTCTTTTTGGTCTCATAACATAAAATAAAAGACTTAGAATTATGTATATATATATGAAATCCAAGGTGAAATACAACGTATAAAAAAAAGAATGAGTATTTATTGGCAATGCTCAAGAACAAAAAAATAACGGAACGGCGCACTTACTTTTTCTTTTATTCAGGGGCAGGAGTATCTCATCTACAGAATCGTTGTACATATCTATTTTAGTTAAGGATTCCACGCACAAATACAAGTGATCCACAACTATATATATAATATATCTGATCATATATGTGTTAAATAAAAAAGGAGGATTTGCAATGCGAGATATCAAAACATACCTTTCCGTGGCGCCTGTGCTAACTACTCTATGGTTCGGTTCTTTAGCAGGTCTATTGATAGAGATCAATCGCTTATTCCCAGATGCGTTGACATTCCCCTTTTTTTCCTTCTAGTTATCGGTGTGGTATTATCAATGTGGTAGAAGATGTTGGTTAACAATAGCAATAAATTCTCTGTTTGTTATCCCTCCCCTGCCCCTCCCTTTACTTTTTTTGAGTAGGGAAATAGAAAGAATAAAAGTGAATTAAACCTCAGCAAAACTCGGATTCGGGGTAGAATGAATAGGGGGAGAGCAGAAATAGAAATGTGGATCCAGGCTTGGATATTCAAGATTAGATAAGATACTTAAATTAAGTGATACTGAAATCAAATACTGAGATTAGGAATAGTAATTGAATTGTAGTAAATAGTTGTATTACGTATTACTCTATTCCATTGATTGCAACTTGTAACGAAATCTTTCATAATTGGATTTCCAGTTAGCAACTTCTATTTTTTGCCTTTCTCTTTTCTTCTTCTTCGGATTGAAGAAGAGAAGAAAGAGTTGAGGGAATCCAAAATACAAAGGAGGTTTATGCCCAAGGGTAAAAATCCCAGAGTTACGGTTATTTTGGAATGTACCAGTTGTGTCCGAAATGGTACCAATAAGAAGAAGGAATCACCGGGCATTTCCAGATATATTACTCAAAAGAATCGACACAATACGCCTGGTCGATTGGAATTGAAGAAATTCTGTCCCTATTGTTACAAACATAAGATTCACGGGGAGATAAAGAAATAGATTGAATGCGTGTTGTGTTGTATGTGCCAACATTCGAAGGAACAGTAAGGAATTACATATAACATATCTAGGAGCAAATCAAATGCCATTTCGGGCGGATCCGAGATGAATGAAGAAATGGTATTTTAGAGATAAGGAATAAACCATGGAGAAATTCAAGCGACCCTTTCGTAAATCCAAGCGATCTTTTCGTAGGCGTTTGCCCCCAATTGGGTTGGGGGATCAAATTGATTATAGAAACATGAGTTTAATTAGTCGATTTATTAGTGAACAAGGAAAAATATTACCTAGGCGAGTGAATAGATTGACCTTGAAACAACAACGATTAATTACTATTGCTATAAAACAAGCTCGTATTTTATCTTTGTTACCTTTTATTAATAATGAGAAACAATTTGAGAGAACCGAGTCGATTTCTAGAACTACTGGCACTAGAACCAGAAAAAAATAGAAATAGGACTACTCTTCAATCGAATCAGAACTCAAATCATAACTCAAATTGATGTGATGCTTTGTTCGTAAAATCCGGAACCCATATTTGATTGTCGTATCGGAAGAAAAAAGAATGGGGGAAGAAGACCCATTTCAATAAGGAAATGGGTTCGTTAATTCCTACTACATTTTCTTTTCCTTTACATTGCTATTTTTACTCCACCTTCCCGGGGGTAATTCTCCGGGAAACTCTGTTTAAATTATTCCGTCGGACTCCCCCCAATCAATCTCCTTATTTGATGATATCATTGGAAATCATGTAAAGGCAATTCCTATTGGATATAGCTATTTGTGCAAGTATTTTACGATTAAGAAGGAGCTGCCTTTTGCGCAGCTCGTGTATTAATCGACTATAGGATACCCCATTCTCGCGGGTTACTGCATTTATCCGAGTGATCCACAAACGACGAAAATCTCGTTTTTGCCTTCCCCTACCCCTATGACTGGAAACCAAAGCCCTTATTTTCTGTTGAGTAGCAGTTCGAGTAAGTCTTGAATGAGCTCCTCGAAAGGTTGCTGCAAATAAACGAATTTTTCTTCGACGCCTCCGCGCAATATATCCACGTCTAACTCTTGTCATAGTTTCAAATTGAACTTTGATGAATAAAATTTTCATGAATAACTAATTGATTTTCATTTCTTTTCTTTCAGTCATTCTTTTTCCTTCTCCTGGTCTAAGCAAAACGGATTCTTCCAGTGTATAAAATAAAAATTCCGATGGCTTTCTTTTGCTACTATAACCTTCCCAACCACGATTTGTTATTTCTTACAGGAAGTTCATTTCCCTATAATAGTGGGTTCCATCGTTTCTATGGTTACTTCTTAAACGGCGAGGTCCTATCTATACACCGGAGCCCTTTCCCTCATTTAATCAAAGTTATTGGTAACTTGTACAGTTCACACCATTTGGCTCTACCCATGAATTAGCCAGTAATAGGTCTTTTCACAACGAGATCTATCCATACAGTGACGGTATTGAATTATGAAGGTTGGCTAGGTAGCTGACCCTATCAGTCCGTTCTTACTTTTGTAAGAGCACAAATAGTATTTATGCTTCTTAAATACTATTTCCCCGCTTAATGGATAACCATTCGCTACCAATGAGGAATCGCTTTTCATCCCAAATTCAAATCAAGTCGATTGGATTTGCACCAATGGAAACCATAAATTCCATAGGGTATATTATAGATATAGATTTTTCAAAACAAAAATGTAGTTCTTCCATTCTACCCTATTCATTTTCATTGGCACTGGTCATTGATACTGGAAAAATGGTTTAGTTTAGGTCACAGTTCATGATCTGAACGAGTCACACATACACCCTAGTACATGTTCCTCTACGCTGAGGACATCCTCGAAGAGCAGGAGATTTTGTGACATTTCTCATTGGCTGTCTTGTGTTTCTAATAAGTTGTTTAATAGTTGGCATGCTGAATTGAATCGTATATAGAATCGGTTGGTTTAGATCGATCCTAACCTGATGATTATGAATTACTTTCATTTGAGTTGAAGATTATACTTCGAATCATGGTTCGAATGAACCGTGATTCGAAGTATAATTACGGATTTACACAAAATCCGCGCTATTTTCGACCGCTACAAGATCAACAATGCCATGAGCTTGGGCTTCTGTTGCTGACATAAAAACATCCCTTTCCATGTCTTCAGATACAACCCATAAAGGTTTGCCTGTTCTTTGTACATAAACTCTTGTTAGTATTTCGCGAAGTTTCAACAGTTCTTCTGCTTCCAGGATAAATTCTCCTGCTTGTGCCTCATAAAAAGAACTAGCAGGTTGGTGGATCATAACCCTGATTATAATATGTCATAATGAACGGTTCCTCTATCTCGCAAAAAGGAGCGAAAGGAATAAATAAAAATAAAAAAGATAGAAAACCGTACAGGCAGTTTTTGTGCATTGCATACGGCTCCGCAATGGAATCTACTCTTCTCTTACATCAAAGAAAGAGACAAATAGATCTATCAGATCCAAATCGTTGGATGATCCATTTACCACCCTTCTCCTCGTAGGAACAAAAAAATACTATGATGGTTCCGTTGCTTTAGATAATATATTTATCTCATCTCTCTTCTATGATTCAGCAATCCCAAAGTTTCTTTCTGGTCTGAGTCTGATTAAGATTAAATAATCAAAATGATCCCTTTCTTTTCATGCTTAGAAATATTCAGACTCATGTTGTGTAAGGAAAAAGGGTTGTTTGTGACGCTGAAATGGACCCCCGATAAATAATAATAAGATCAAATCGGGACTAACCTTTTTTTGTTTCATACTACTATCCCGATACATAATCATGTTATGAAAAAACAATAATGATTTGCTCATATCGAACTAAACGTGCCATGCTATTATTACTTATATATTCCATATGGCGAAGGCATAGTCTTTTTTTTTTTAATAAAAACTCATTGGCGCCGAGCGTGAGGGAATGCTAGACGTTTGGTAAATTCTCCTCCGACCAGGATGAAAGATCCCATCGAAGCGGCTAATCCCATGCATATTGTATGTACGTCTGGTGAAACAATTTGCATAGCATCATAAATAGCTATTCCCGGTATTACCCACCCGCCGGGAGAATTTATAAACAAATAGAGATCCCTGCTATTATCTTCCATACTGAGATATACCATGAGACCAACAAGTTGATTCGAGATCTCGCTATCAACGCCTTGGCCTAAAAAAAGTAATCTTTCTCGATGAAGTCGGTTGATTAGGAAAAATTGTATCCCCGCGGAACCGTACACGCACCTTTCGATACATACGGTTCAAAAAAGTTCGAAAAACAGAATCAATGTGTCGATTCCAGACCTATTCCTTTTTAGTTTAGGCGTTTTCTTGACGAAGGGATTTTTTGCATTTTCCCCAAAAATGAGTTTTGGGTTGTCCTTCTAACCTACAAAAAAGAATTCACGGAACTTATCATCTTTTTATTGATCTATTGTTTCATCGAGATCCAAATCGCGATGTCATTTTCTTGTTCCTGAATGGGCCTCTTCACTTATTTTAGGTTTATGCTCTACTCCGGGTAAAGATTTGCCCGAATTCCATTTGCACATATAGGACAAATGACCCCAGTACCACTTATTTTTTATTACGACTTTTTTGTTCATGCCTTCCACCAACCAAGTATTCGATGTATTCATCACATTTATATTTATTAGTGGTTTGAGATCACTTCTATGGTGTTGTTTATGGTAAATGATAGAAGTGGTAATCAATATTACATATACCCCTTTGGTATTTTCTGAACGGAGCCTGGATACTTCATTTTTTTGTTCCAAGTCAACCATAGATTATTCTAATTGATAAGATAATATTTATCTTCCAAACGAATTGATCCATTTGCACATTTCACGCTCCGAATTATTGAATTGATTTAATGTGATGATTCAATCAATCTTTCTTAGGCGATCGAGAGTATATCTCGATCGGGGGAGAGAACGGGGAAATCCCATATGACCCAATATGTCCGACAAGTCGCACTATATGTCAACCCAGACTGCATCTTCCTCTCCAGGACTCCGAAAAGGGACTTTTGGAACACCAATGGGCATTACATTAAAGAAAACGGGGTGAAGTACTATACTTCACTTTGATGTGGAAACGTAACAATGGGTTTATTGTCCTCATGATATTTCTGTTTATCATATTTTAAACATAGATTGGAAGGTTCATGTAGGAAGACAGAATGAAAAAAGGAAATTTCTTACGGACGGAGCGGATCCTTTGAATGATGAACAAGTATCTAATGGATTCACTTACCAAAATAGGACCAATTCCCCCATTGCGTATTGGTACTTATCGGGTATAAAATAAATCTGTTTCTCTTTGTTCCTGCGAACAGAACGGAATTGTTCCATTATTACTATCACCTGTAGCACGTAATAAATGTGAACCCTTGTACCGAGATAATCACTGAATGAGGTCCATAGCATAGTCTTTTCCAATGTGACAAAGTTACATAGTGTCTATTTTTCTTTGATGAAGGGGTATTTCCATGGGTTTGCCTTGGTATCGTGTTCATACTGTCGTATTGAATGATCCTGGTCGCTTGCTTTCTGTCCATATAATGCATACAGCTCTAGTTTCTGGTTGGGCCGGTTCCATGGCTCTATACGAATTAGCTGTTTTTGATCCCTCTGATCCCGTTCTTGATCCAATGTGGCGACAAGGTATGTTCGTTATACCCTTCATGACTCGTTTAGGAATAACCAATTCATGGGGCGGTTGGAGTATTACAGGAGGAACTATAACCAATCCGGGTATTTGGAGTTACGAAGGTGTTGCCGGGGCACACATTGTGTTTTCTGGCTTGTGCTTCTTGGCAGCTATCTGGCATTGGGTGTATTGGGATCTAGAAATATTCTGCGATGAACGTACGGGAAAACCCTCTTTGGATTTGCCCAAGATCTTTGGAATTCATTTATTTCTATCTGGGGTGGCTTGCTTTGGGTTTGGCGCATTTCATGTAACAGGTTTGTATGGCCCTGGAATATGGGTGTCTGATCCTTATGGGCTAACCGGAAAAGTGCAACCCATAAATCCTTCATGGGGCGCGGAGGGTTTTGATCCTTTTGTTCCGGGGGGGATAGCTTCTCATCATATTGCAGCGGGCACCTTGGGAATATTAGCGGGTCTATTCCATCTTAGTGTCCGCCCGCCCCAACGTCTATACAAAGCATTACGTATGGGCAATATTGAAACTGTGCTTTCCAGCAGTATCGCTGCTGTGTTTTTTGCAGCTTTCGTTGTTGCTGGAACTATGTGGTATGGTTCAGCGACTACTCCGATCGAATTATTTGGTCCTACTCGTTATCAGTGGGATCAGGGATATTTCCAGCAAGAAATATATCGAAGAGTTAACGCCGGGCTAGCTGAAAATCTGAGTTTATCGGAATCTTGGTCTAAAATTCCCGATAAACTAGCTTTTTATGATTACATCGGTAATAATCCGGCGAAAGGAGGATTGTTCAGAGCCGGCTCAATGGACAATGGGGATGGAATAGCTGTTGGGTGGTTAGGACACCCTATCTTTAGAGATAAAGAGGGGCATGAGCTTTTTGTACGTCGTATGCCTACCTTCTTTGAAACATTTCCGGTAGTTTTGGTAGATGGAGACGGAATTGTGAGAGCCGATGTTCCTTTTAGAAGGGCGGAATCAAAGTATAGTGTCGAACAAGTGGGTGTAACTGTTGAGTTCTATGGTGGTGAACTCGGTGGAGTCAGTTATAATGATCCTGCTACTGTGAAAAAATATGCTAGACGTGCTCAGTTGGGTGAAATTTTTGAATTGGATCGTGCTACTTTGAAATCCGATGGTGTTTTTCGTAGTAGTCCAAGGGGTTGGTTCACTTTTGGACATGCTTCGTTTGCTTTGCTTTTCTTTTTCGGCCACATTTGGCATGGTGCTAGAACCTTGTTCAGAGATGTTTTTGCTGGTATCGACCCAGATTTAGATGCTCAAGTGGAATTTGGAGCCTTCCAAAAACTGGGGGATCCAACTACAAGGAGACAAGTAGTCTGATACAACATTTCTCTCCCACGTCTAGCCTATGTTTCATTTCATATAGGGTACTGGAAAAATATTGATTCGAATCATCGCCTATTACTCTTGACCTTTACTTGTCTGGGAAATGATCCCAAATGAACAGGTATGGAAGCTATAATTGTAAAACACGATCGAATCTATGGAAGCATTGGTTTATACATTCCTGCTGGTCTCGACTCTAGGGATAATTTTTTTTGCTATCTTTTTTCGAGAACCGCCTAAGGTTCCGAATAAAAAGATGAAATGATTTTTCATTATCTCAATTGAAATGATGACCCTCCCTATTGGAGGGTCATCATTTCAGCTAGTCCCCGTGTTCCTCAAATGGATCTCTTAGTTGTTGAGAGGGTTGCCCAAAGGCGGTATATAAGGCATACCCAGTAAAGCTTACAAGTAAACCAGATATGGAGATGGCGACTAGAGTTGCAGTTTCCATTATTAAGTAATTTAAAGACCACGATGGATCTATGATAAGATAGTTTATTTACAACGGAATCGTATACAAAGTCAACAGATCTCAAACAATGCATGGAATAGGATTTATGGCTACACAAACCATTGAGGGTAGTTCCAGATCTGGGCCAAGACGGACTGTTGTAGGCGATTTATTAAAACCATTGAATTCAGAATATGGTAAAGTAGCCCCTGGATGGGGAACTACACCCCTTATGGGTGTCGCAATGGCTCTATTTGCAGTATTTCTATCTATTATTTTGGAGATTTATAATTCTTCCGTTTTACTGGATGGGATTTCATTAAGTTAGGTCCAGAAGAACGGATAAGTCCTAACTTTCAATAAAAAAAAGAATCACTTAGGATTCGGATTTCTAGGTCATCTCATTCTGTTTGGTAGTTCGACCGCGGAATTCTTTTGTTTCCGTATTTCCGGAATATGAGTGTGTGACTTGTTATACCTATTGATAGTACAGAGAATAAGTCTGTCATCTCGTCGAGAGAGGTGGTTCTAGCCCGTCAGATAGTCAGTCTAGTATCTGGAGCACGTACTATATGGAATAGATCAAGAACTATTTAAACTATGATTCATACTTACTATTCATACCCCGTGACCGGCTCCCAATTATTATTTTTTTTTTTTCAATTAACTTTTCAATGAGGTGGTTCAGAAATCGAACCACCCCTTTCCTTCAGAATCATGCTTAGTTTGAGCTGAGCGAGGGGCAGGACAGATATTTCTATGGATTCTTAGTTATTATATCTGTTCATTGAATAAGTGAAGTGATGATCAAACGAAAGGGTTCCTACTCAGAGAACTTTTTGGTTCTGTTTTGTTCTTTGTGGAATCATCGTGGTTCTAGTAGGAATCTGAGGTTTCAATTGATTCATAGGGTCTCAACAAGATAATTCCTATCAATATCAATAGTAAATTCGTATGTATTACATATAAACAAAAATAAAATAAATAGGGTAAGAGAACATTCA